ACTAAAAAAGTACTTACTTACTAATACTTATGTTACTTATGTGTTGTGTGCAAAACACTATTGAATCAAACAATGGAGCAATACCCA